GCAACTCCCTTGGAAATATTACCAGAATGGTATTTCTTTCCTGTATTTCAAATACTTCGTACAGTACCCAATAAATTCTTAGGTGTTCTTCTAATGGTTTCAGTACCTGCGGGATTGTTAACAGTACCTTTTTTAGAGAATGTTAATAAATTTCAAAATCCATTTCGTCGTCCAGTAGCGACAACTGTTTTTTTGATTGGTACCGGGGTTGCCCTTTGGTTGGGTATTGGTGCAACATTACCTATTGATAAATCCCTAACTTTAGGTCTTTTTTAAAAAAAATTGTGATGAACTAACACGACGCGTGTATCTAGGGAATAGTCGCTTCAAAGCGAATTAGCCCTAGATACGTCTAGTCAATTTAATCCTGAATCGATCTAGAATATATGAAATATATGAATTCTACTAATGATTCAAAAGTTATTTTCATTGAAAAAAACACAAAATAAACAAAATGGATTAAAAATTTTCGAGAAAAAAATGCCCTTTTTCTAGACTGACTAATATCTGTTTTACATCTTCTAGGCGCAAATCCTCTATTTTCATAAGATCCTCGTGCCTGTTATTCAAAAGGTCTAATAATGTATATATATTTGACCTTTTAAGTAAATTATAGATCTTGGGTGGCAATTCTAATTGGTCAATAAAAATCGACTTAAATGCTATTTCTTTTTTCTTTTTTATGACTTTAACTAATTTATCATGAAAAGTAAAAGGGGATAAAGGAACCATGGGTTGATTGCTTTCTAAATGTGAGTTTTCTCCTTCCATATGTAAAAAAGGTATAAATAACTCAATTAAATTCCGCGAGGCTTCATGAAGTGCTTCTTTCGGAGTTAAACTTCCATTTGTCCATATTTCGAGAAAAAGTATCTCCTGTTTTTGATTTCCATTCCCATAAGAATGAATACTATGATTTGCATTTCGAACAGGCATGAATATAGCATCTATAGGATAACTTCCATCTTGAGAGTTATGTGGCGTTTTGATAAGATATCCACGATTTCTTTCGATTTCTAATCCAATACACAAATTGATCGATTCCGTCAGACTAGCTATATGTTGTGTATTATCAATGATTTCTACATAAGGTGGTAAGGCAATATCTTTAGCCGTTACATATCCAGGACCTCTAACACAAATAGATGCGTCACAAGTTCCATATAAATTACTTTTTAATACAATTTCTTTTAAATTCATTAAAATTTCATGTACTGATTCTTGAATACCCACTACGGTAGAATATTCATGTGACACTTTATTAGATTTTACACGTGTGATACATGTTCCTTCTATTTCTCCAAGCAAAGTTCTTCGCAGCGCAATTCCTATTGTGTCGGCTTGACCTTTCATAAGTGGAGACAGAACAAAGCGGCCATAATAAAGACGTTTACTGTCTTTTCTTGATTCAACACACTTCCACTGGCGTGTCCGAGTAGATACTGCTATTTTCTCTCGAACCATAGTAATATTATTTGATCATTGAATCGTTTATTTCTCTTGTTTCTCTTGACAGTCCTTTAACGTAAATTTCTATATTCGTCTTTTTTTGGGGGTCTACATCCATTATGTGGCATAGGGGTTACATCCCGTATAAAAGTTAATAATATACCACTTCTCCGAATAGCTCGGAGTGCTGCGTCTCTTCCGAGACCAGGACCCTTTATCATGACTTCTGCTCGTTGCATACCTTGATCGACTACTGTACGAATAGCATTTCCTGCTGCGGTTTGAGCAGCAAAAGGTGTCCCTCTTTTCGTCCCCTTGAATCCACAAGTACCGGCAGAGGACCAAGAAACCACCCGCCCCCGTACATCTGTAATAGTGATAATGGTATTATTGAAACTGGCTTGAACATGAATAACTCCTTTTGGTATTCTACGTGCACTCCTACGCGACCCCATACGTCCATTTCTACGTGAACCGATTCGTGGTATAGCTTTTGCCATATTTTATCATTTCATAAATATCAGTCAGAGATTTATGGATATATCCATTTCATGTTACAAAAAATTCCTTATTTATTATCAGTTTCTTTAGCGAGTCTGATTATCCCTGTCTTTGTTTATGTTTCGGATTGGAACAAATTACGATAAGTCGTCCCCTCCTACGGATTAATCGACACTTTTCACAAATTTTACGGACAGAAGCTCTTATTTTCATACTTGTCATTCCTTATCTTAAATTTGAATCAACTTCAGAATCTACTTCTTTAAAGACAATAAGTTTCTTGATAATTTTTCATATTGATTCCCTTATCCCACGAAAGGGGCGTTCAAACCATATAATTTTTCGAATCCTTGTTGCGGTGCGGAGTCAAAAAATTATACGCCCTCAGGTTGAATCATAACGACTTACTTCAACTTTGACTCTATTTAGTTTTTTACAATTTCAAAGAATCAATCTCGGATACATTTTGTGTATGAGAAAGATTACCATATAGAACACAAAATTTCTCCGCCGATTCCTTCTAGTCTAGCCTCTCGGTCGGTCATTATACCTCGAGAAGTGGACAGAATTACAATTCCCATCCCGCCTAAAATTCTAGGAATTTGTTGATAGTTAGAATAGATTCGTAGGCCCGGTCGACTGATTCGGTTTAAATTGAAAAGGTTTCTATAGGGCTTTTTTCGAGTCCTTCGGTGTCTCAGTGTTAAAACCAAAAAATTTTTATGCTTTTCGCGCTGTTTTCTCATATTTTCGATAAAACCTTCTCGTAAAAGTATTTTTACAACATTTTCGGTACTATTAGTCGATGTTATTCGAACCACTCTTTTTTGATCCATATAAGCATTTCGTATAGAGGTTAATATCTCAGCAATAGTGTCTCTACCCATTATGCCTAAAATTTTTATTAACTCATTATTTGATATAATCAACATGTTTTTTTGTTTATGAATAATTTAAGGTATATGCGCGAGATACAATCTATCTCTTAATCTATTTTCTTTTTCAAATAACCTATTCTAAAAATAATTTTAGAATACCTCGGGAGCTAAGGAAACTATTTTAGTAAAATTGAGTTTTCTTAATTCACGGGCGATCGCACCAAAAATTCGAGTTCCTCTTGGATTTCCTTCTTGATCAATAACAACTGCAGCATTGTCATCATATTGTATTATTATACCGTTGTCTCGTTTCAGTTCTTTACAAGTACGTACAATTACAGCTCTGACAACTTCTGATCTTTCTAGGGGCATATTTGGTACTGCGTCTTTGATCACAGCAACAATAATGTCACCAATATGAGCATATTGACGATTGCTAGCGCCTATGATTCGAATACACATCAATTCTCGGGCCCCGCTGTTATCGGCTACATTTAAATGGGTCTGAGGTTGAATCATACGATTTAAAAATTTTATCTTTCAATGCAAAGGACAAAGAAAAAAAAGAAATATTTTTTTGTCTAAAATTTTTAAATTTTTCATAATGAAGAACCGTTTTTGTTAGTTGTTCTTTTTATACTTTTATCCCGAAATAATGAATTGAGTTCGTATAGGCATTTTGGACGCTGCTATTGAAATCGCTCGTCTAGCTATATTTTCCGTTACTCCATTCATTTCATAAAGTATTCGACCTGGTTTAACAACAGCTACCCAATATTCGGGCGATCCTTTACCCGAACCCATACGTGTTTCTGCGGGTCTTATTGTAACTGGTTTGTCTGGAAATATTCGTACCCATATTTTTCCACCACGACGTACATTTCGTGTCATTGCTCGTCGACCTGCTTCTATTTGTCTGGATGTGATCCAAGCAGGTTCAAGCGCTTGAAGAGCATATTTACCGAAACAAATATGATTCCCCCGATAAGAAATTCCCTTCGTTCTTCCTCGATGTTGTTTACGGAATCTGGTTCTTTTGGGGTTATAGTTGATGTTTGTTTTTGAATTCCATCTCTACTACAGAACCAGACGTGAGAATTTCTTCTCATCTGGCTCCTCGCGAATAAAAGGATTCAAAAAAATCCAATTTTCACGGGCGAATATTTACTCTTTTGTTTAATTTTTAGACTTTTTGTACACCTTCGAAGAATAGATCAATTCATCTGGGCTTTGTTCCGCCATCCCGACCAGTGAATCAGTAAGATTTCCTTTTCCATAGAATCTTTTGCATTCACAGCTTCCATCGTTCCCATCGCTTCTTACTTAATGCTTAGGTCTGAATTTGACAATGGAGCTCGTCATGAAAGTTGTTCTTGAGTCAATTTTCTAAGTCTTTATTGGCTCGAAGCTCTTGATTTTTTTGTTTTGCTCTAGGAAAAATAAAAGTCATTTACTTAAGATGAATCTTGATTCATGCTATATTACACTGCCCTTTATAAGTTATAAGATGACTTATCGACCTTACATTACTGGAATTCTATATCATTTTTTTCTCTCATTCTCTCATCCTTCCGTTTATCTACATTTTTCTTCTATCTTTTTTTTACAAAGCTTTTTTCAGAAACAAAAAAGATTTCAGTCGCTACAAAGGTATGATCATTATATTACATTTTGGCTGATTTTTTAAATTGAGATAATCCGAAGTGATGAGGTGGTTAGTATTTATCTACTTATTTATTCATACCGGGGAGCTGGGATAATCGTGTTTAATCCTAACCCCCTAAAAAACCAACGAGTCACACACTAAGCATAGCAATTTTATCAAAAGGTCAGTCGAATTTTTATTTAACCCTATAGAATTAAAAGAATTAATTGATGGTTTTGAAAAAAATAAAAAGAATGGAGGGTTTCATTTTAAAAAGTAAGATTTTAGTATTCCTTGTCGATAAATATCCAAATTTTTATCCCCAACACACCATAGATAGTTCGAGCACTATAGGAACAATAATCAATTTTAGCTACAATGGTTTGTAGGGGAACTCTGCCTTCTCGGATCCATTCAACGCGTGCAATCTCTTTTCCATCAATCCGACCTGAAATTTGAATTTGAATGCCTTTTGTATCTGCTTGTTCGGTTAATTCAATAGCTTTTTTCATTGCTTTTCGAAATGA